CTTATTTTTTCCCGAACCATAGTAATATTTTTTTGATCAAATCATTGAATTATTTATTTCTCTTGAAATTTCTCTTCAATGTTTATTTTTACACACGTCGTTTTTTAGGGGGCCTACAGCCATTATGTGGCATAGGGGTTACATCCCGTATGAAACTTAAGAGTATACCGCTTCTACGAATAGCTCTTAATGCTGCATCTCTTCCGAGACCAGGGCCCTTTATCATGACTTCTGCTCGTTGCATACCCTGATCCACTACTGCCCGAATAGCATTTCCTGCTGCGGTTTGAGCGGCAAATGGTGTCCCTCTTCTTGTACCTTTGAATCCACAAGTACCGGCGGAGGACCAAGAAATTACCCGACCCCGTACATCTGTAACAGTCACAATTGTATTGTTGAAACTTGCTTGAACATGAATAACGCCCTTTGGTATTCTACGCGTACTTTTACGTGAGCTAATACGTCCATTTCTACGTGAACCGATTCTTGGTATGGGTTTTGCCATATTTTATCATCTCATAAATCTAAGTCAGAGATATATGGATATATCCATTTCATGTCAAAACGGATCCTTTATTTATTTTTATGTGTATATCGTTGGTGGCCCTTAGGGGTCCTTTCTTTTATAAAGATTATCCTTGTCTTTGTTTATGTCTCGGATTGGAACAAATTACCATAATTCGTCTCCGCCTACGGATTAGTCGACATTTTTCACAGATTTTCCGAATGGAGGCCCTTATTTTCATATTTGTCATTCCTTACCTTAATTCCGAATCTACTTATTGGAAGAAAATAAGTTTCTTGAAATTTTCTATTTCTAATTGTATCCTTACAAAAAAAGAATATTGCAAGTGAAAAGACTATTTAACCTAATCATTCAAATCTTTGTTTCGTAGTCTCTAAATTATACGCCCTCTGGTTCTGGTTGAATCTTACTGCAATTTTTACTCTATATGACTTAGTATATGTATAAAACTATGTCGAATCCTTCCTGAAACGTAACCTAGAATTGGATCCCCATTATCTAAACAAACCCAAAACATACCATTGGTAAGTGATTCAGTAATTAAACCTTCATAAATCCTTTATTTGTTCTTTCATTCCATCCCCTTCCAAAGTATCAATTAATAAAGGAGGAGTGATATTAGAAACCCACCTCTTCTCTCTTTTTTTTACAAATAGGGAAGTTCTGTGTATAATTCGAATATCATAAAGATTACCATATATAACACAAAATTTCTCCACCGATTCCCTGTAGTCGAGCTTCTCGGTCTGTCATTATACCCCGAGAAGTAGAAAGAATTACAATGCCCATTCCGCCTAAAATTCTAGGAATTCGTTGATAGTTAGAATAGATTCGTAGACCAGGTCGACTGATCCGTTTTAAATTTAAAATAGTTTTATATGGTCCTTTCCTATTTCTTCTATGTCGTAGGGTTAAAACCCAAAAATCCTTGTTGCTTTCCCGATGTTTCCTTACGTTTTCAATAAAACCTTCTCGTAAAAGTATTTTAACAATGTTTTCGGTGATGTTAGTAGATGGTATTCGAACCATTCCTTTTCTAGTCATGTCAGCATTGCGAATAGAGGTTATTATGTTAGCAATAGTGTCCTTACCCATGATAAACTAAAATTATTGGTTACTTTAAATTTTGATCTAATAAGCATGCTTTTTTTATTAAATAGTTATGAATTTTTAAAGGTATATGCGTGATACACAATCTACTAATTAATTTCATTCAAATACTATAACTATCTCACAGTCTCATCTTATAATACTTCAGGTGCTAATGAAATTATTTTAGTGAAATTTAACTGTCTCAATTCCCGTGCAATCGCACCAAAAATTCGAGTTCCTTTGGGATTTCCTTCTTGATCAATAACAACCGCAGCATTGTCATCATATCGTATTATCATACCGTTTTCTCGTTTGAGTTCTTTACAAGTACGTACAATTACAGCTCTGATCACTTCTGATCTTTCTAGAGGTGTATTTGGGACGGCTTTCTTGATTACAGCAACAATAACGTCACCAATATGAGCATATCGTCGATTACTAGCCCCTATGATTCGAATACACATCAATTCTCGGGCTCCGCTGTTATCCGCTACATTCAAAAGGGTTTGAGGTTGAATCATATTATTTTTGAATCTCTTCTGTCAATGCAAAGGGCGAAGTAAAAAAAAAGAAATATTGTTTGTCCAAAAACAAAAAAAAAAAAATAAATCTGCAATTGCAATTGTTTTTTTTTCATCTCAAACAAAGACCACTTTCCTTTGATTATACTTTTCTATCCCGAAGTAATGAATTGGGTTCGTATAGGCATTTTGGACGCCGCTATTGAAATAGCTTTTCTGGCTATATTTTCTGCTACTCCACCCATTTCATAAAGTATTCTACCTGGTTTAACAACAGCTACCCAATATTCGGGGGATCCTTTCCCTGAACCCATACGTGTTTCTGTAGGTCTTAGTGTAACGGGTTTGTCTGGAAATATACGTACCCATATTTTTCCGCCGCGTCGTGCATTTCGTGTCATTGCCCTTCGTCCCGCTTCGATTTGTCTAGATGTGATCCAAGCGGGTTCAAGTGCCTGAATAGCGTATCTACCGAAGCAAATACGATTGCCTCGATAAGATATTCCTTTCATTCTTCCTCTATGGTGTTTACGAAATTTGGTTCTTTTGGGGTTATAGTTGATGGTTGTTTCTCAATTCCATCTCTACTACAGAACCGGACATGAGAGTTTCTTCTCATCCAGCTCCTCGCGAATGAAACGATTCAAAAAAATATACATGTATTTACTGAATAATAGATTTAATCATGGGATTATTTGAGATTTCATTTAATCTATTATAAATTTGTATATCCTCTTTTTATTTTGATAGAAAAATAAACTATTTATAGATTCTAGAATAATAGAATAATTTTTTTTTATTATAGTTTTCTAAAAAATGTTATAGATAATAGAATCTCGTTTTGTTATTTTTTCGTTTATTATAAGGTTATAACAAATCTTTATTTTGTTTTTCCTTTTCTTTTTTTATCTATTATTATATTTGATCCACCAAAATTTAGAAATCTAATAAAATTAAACGTTCGCGGGCGAATATTTACTCTTTTTATATATGTTTCGGTTCTCGGGTTAGTTAGCCCATGAACCGACCTCTCATAATAAATGGATTGGTCTTCGGTTCCTTCCGCCATCCTACCCAATGAATTATTAGGATTCATTTTCAATAGAATATTATGTATTCACGGGTTCTCTCGTTCCCATCGCCTCTCGATTAATGGTTAGGTCTTAATTCTACAATGGAGCCCTTAATAAAATTTGTTCTTGAGTCAATCTTCTCAGTCTTTATTGTCTCGGGGCTCTTGGCTTTTTTGTTCTATGAACAGATTCATCTAATTATGAATCCATCAGTCTTGATGCTTTATTACACTACCTTTTATGAGATGACCCATAGACCTTACATATTACATATTGGAATCATATATCATTCATATTCTTTTTCTCTCTTTCTTTCACCTTTCCATTTATCCGCATACTTTTATTGCTTCACAACTCATAATTGGATTGTTTTTTTTTTTTTTATGCAAAAAATATTTCAGTTGCTACAATGATATGACCAATATAACATATCTTGCCTGGTTGGTTTTTTAGATCCAGATAATGTGAAGCGATGAGTTGGTTATTAGTTTTATAATTATTAGTTAAGATTATATATGGGCTGATCCTTTTTAATCCTAACCTTAAAAAAACCGACGAGTCGCACACTAAGCATAGCAATTATATCAAATGATTAATTTCATTTTTATTTAACCTTATAGAATTGCTCATTTTTTATTTAAACAAAAAAGACCGATTTGTCATTTATTGGTCTATCATTGAATAAAACGTAAACACAAGTTGAGTAAGGGTTTATTATTGCTCGTCTACAAATATCCAAATTTTTATGCCCAATACCCCATAGATCGTTCGAACTGGATAGCAACAATAATCAATTTTAGCTCGAATGGTTTGTAGAGGAACCCTACCTTCTCTGATCCATTCGACACGTGCAATTTCTTTTCCGTCTATACGCCCCGCAATTTGTACTTGAATTCCCTTTGTACCCGCCTGTTCAGTTAATTCAATAGCTTTTTTCATTGCTTTGCGAAATGAAACTCTATTCTTTAATTGTCCGGCTATAAATTCTGCAAGAATATTAGGGTGTCCATAAGGGTTTCCTATTCTTGTAATAGCAATGTTGAGTTTTCGGTTCACACAATTTAATTCTTTTTGTACATTCATCTGTAATTCTTCGATTTTTCGAGACCCACCTTCTATTAATAACTTTGGGAATCCCATAAAGATTATCACTTGGATAAGATCAATTCTTTTTTGAATTTCGATACGTACAATTCCCTCAACACCAGAGAATATTCTCATATTTTTTTGTACATAATTCCTGATACAATCTCGTATTTTTTGATCTTCTTGTAAACCTTCAGAATATTTTTTGGGGTGTGCAAACCAAATAGAATGATGCCTTTGGGTTGCACCAAGTCTAAAACCGAGTGGATTTATTTTTTGTCCCATAATCCCCCATTATTATACATGTCATAACACGTCATATCTGTGTACTTTTCTTTAGTTATACATCCAGGTTTGTTTAAGCCTAATATGTTGTATTGGTATCTTTTAAACTCTTCTTCATTGAAAGATATATTTTTCAATACAATAGTTATAGAACAAGTCGTTCGTTTTATGGGATAACTTCGGCCTCGAGCTCGAGGTTTTAATTTTTTCACAGTAGTACTTTTGTTGACTTCCGCTTTACTAATGACTAAATTTCTTTCGTTGAAACCCATATTGTGACTAGCATTTGCTGCTGCCGAATAAACCAATTTTAAAATTGGATAACATGCGCGATAAGGCATGAGTTCGAGTATCATCATTGTTTCTTCGTAGGAACGTCCACGAATCTGATCAATTACTCTTCGCGCTTTGTGAGCG